AAACACATTATTTTAATAATGTAATAAACACATTTTGTGAACAAATTGGCCGAAAATAAACTGCTCGAGGTTTTCCTGTTTCCGGGGGGTTTTCAGGAGTCTTATACATCTCAGGAGTTTAGGGGGGTAGGGGGGTTTAACGCTCAAAAGCCCCCAGGGGCATCATAGAGAATTCTCGATTGATAATTTCATATTATGCTCTTGAATTAGAAGTATGTAATGATATTACGACATATCTATCCACCATTAATACTATTTACCTGAGCAAGAAAAATGTTCACCCTTGTCTGTCATTACCGTGCGCACTCTGAAATGTCAAGTGAAAGGAAGACAAAAAAGAGAACCCCTTGCCCGATGGAAAGAACGCCCGGCATGCTGGGTGCTCCCGCTTATGGTTTCCACCATTAACTTATGCAAGCGTCGATGAAAGTGTGAGGAATAATATCAATCAATGGCCCTGAAGTAGGAACCAAATGCCAGGAATAATTCACTGTGTGAAACCCCCACAATTATTGTCCCTCACCTTCAATAACCGTTGGCATTAAGATATGGACTGGATGGTAGGCTCTTACTGCGCATTCTAGTCATTGGAATTAGGGGTGTCAAATACACGTATAACTTAACTAAAGAAATCTGTGTTAGGTCTTGATAGTGTATTTACTTGATATAATTTTAAGAGGGTATATATATATATGGTTTATGTATATCTTGGTGAATATGTACTTGTGAATGGTGTAATACTAGATATGGTTATAATACATAAATGTCCTAAAGCATTATTTAAATGGTTAATATATATGTATGGTGTAAATACATATATGCTATACAAGGAATAGTTTAATTTAGAATGCTAGCTTTGGGAGCTAGCGGTGAGAGTTAAAATCTCTCTTCTTTGAGCAGTAGGGGGGATTTTAACCTCCGGCGGCCGGTTTACAAGACCGGCGCTCTGTCGCTGAGCTACTAGTGCAGGACCATGTAAGCGCCTTGTTTTCTAGTCATCCTGCCAAAGGGAAGAACACAAGGAAAATAGAGAAGTAGAGAAGAGATGCAATTTGTCCAATGACAATGTATGGGTCTTCAACGGGTATTCCCCCGATTCATGTTAAGATAAGTACATTAGCAATAAGAGTTCAGAACAGGAATTGCGAGACTGGCCGAAATGTTAGGCTTCGTTGTTTGGATGAATGAAGGATGGGGACAAGCATAAGAATCAAGATGGACGCTAAAAGGGCTAACACGCCGCCAAGCTTATTTGGGATCGAGCGAAGAATTGCATAGGCAAATAAGAAGTATCACTCAGGCTTGATGTGTGGCGGGGTAACTAACGGGTTTGCTGGTGTAAAATTATCTGGGTCTCCTAGGGCATTCGGGGTAAATAGGGCAATTGCTGCTAAGGCGGCAATTAGGGCGGCAAAGCCTAGTAGGTCCTTGTAAGAGAAGTAAGGATGAAAAGAGATTTTGTCTGTGTTTGAGTTTAGTCCTAAAGGGTTATTTGAGCCTGTTTCATGCAGGAAGATGAGGTGAATTATGGTGGCAGCTACGATTACGAAGGGGAATAAGAAATGGAAGGCAAAGAATCGGGTAAGGGTGGCATTGTCGACTGAAAAGCCGCCTCAAATTCACTGAACCAAAGTGTTGCCAACATAGGGGATAGCAGATAGGAGATTGGTGATGACTGTGGCACCTCAAAAAGACATCTGTCCTCATGGTAGTACGTAGCCGACGAAAGCAGTTATTATTACCAGGAGCAGCAGGACGACCCCGATGTTTCAGGTCTCCTTATAAAGGTATGACCCGTAGTACAGGCCTCGGCCGATGTGTAGGTAAATACAGATAAAGAAGAAAGAGGCCCCGTTAGCGTGCAGATTACGAATTAGTCAGCCATAGTTTACGTCTCGGCAGATGTGGGCAACTGAAGAAAAGGCTGTGGCGATGTCAGAAGTGTAGTGTATGGCGAGAAATAGGCCCGTTAAAATCTGGGTTGCTAAACAAAGTCCAAGTAAGGAGCCAAAATTTCATCACACTGAGATGTTAGAAGGAGCAGGGAGGTCAACGAGTGCATCGTTTGCAATTTTTAATAGGGGGTGGGTTTTCCGTAGACTTGTCATTAGGTTCTTGTAGTTGAATAACAACGGTGGTTTTTCGAGTCATTAGTCCTGGTTAAAATCCTGGCGAGAATTATGACGTACGTTATGTTTTTTTTATTAGTGGGTTTGGTAGTGGGTTTAATTGGTGTTGCTTCTAACCCTTCTCCTTACTTTGCTGCTTTAGGGCTGGTGCTTGTGGCAGGAATGGGGTGTGGGGTTTTAGTAGGACATGGAGGGCCTTTTTTGTCCCTTGTCCTCTTTTTGATTTATCTCGGAGGGATGCTAGTTGTTTTTGCTTATTCAGCGGCTTTAGCTGCAGAGCCCTATCCTGAGACCTGGGGAAGTGGGCCGGTTGTGGTTTATATGGCGGTATATGTAATTACGGTGTTGCTGGTCTCTAGTTTCTTTTGAGGGGGCTGGTACGAGACATCTTTAGGGCTAGATGGCGAGCTTAGTGGAAACTCGATTACTCGAGGGGACATGGGCGGCGTAGCACTAATATATTCAGAAGGAGGGGGGATGCTTGTAATTAGTGCGGGCGTACTATTATTGGCGTTGTTTGTCGTGTTAGAATTGACGCGAGGTCTAAGTCGAGGGGCTCTTCGAGCTGTTTAGTTTGTTCAGATAAGGGACACAACGGCAATGGTAAGAAGGAATAGCGTGAGGTAGGTCTTAATTAGTCCTTGTTGGGTGTTGCTTGTGGTTGTGATAAGAGGTATGTTATAGCTGTTGATGCTTTTAGGGCCTACTTTTTCTAGTCAAGTTTGATCGATTGTTTGGTTTGCTAGGGATTGCCCCAGAACTAGGTTTAGTTTTGGGGTAAAGCGATGAATAATTGCAGGGAAAAATCCTAGTATATTAGAGAAATTGTGACCGTATTGATGGGGGAGGATCTTGTGTTGTTGGGCGGTTAATGAGGCTAGCTCAAGGGCAAGAAGAAGACCTAAGACTGTTACTAGGAGGGCCATGAGCTTAAGTGTGGGAGGTATAGATATAACAGGTGTCTTTATAGGTAAAATATTGGATGTAATTAAGAGACCGGCGACGATGCTGCCTCATGCCAGGCGTTTGATAGGGTTGATGACTGCTGGGTTATTCTCATTAATGGGGGAGAGGGTGTTGAATCGGGGGTGTCCTATGGATACGAAAAATACTACACGTAGACTATAGATAGCAGTGAAGGAGGTGGCAATAAGGGTGAGGGCAAGGGCTCAGGCGTTTAGGTATGATGTGTTTAAGGCTTCAATAATAGCATCTTTGGAGAAGAACCCGGCTAAGAAAGGAGTACCGGTTAGGGCAAGGCTGCCAATAGTGAGGCAAGAGGATGTAAAGGGGGTGAGGTGGTGCATGCCCCCTATTTTTCGGATGTCCTGTTCATCGTTCAGGCTGTGAATGATAGACCCCGAACACAGGAAAAGCATTGCCTTAAAGAAAGCATGTGTGCAGATGTGGAGGAATGCAAGTTGAGGTTGATTAAGGCCAATGGTAACCATCATTAGTCCTAGCTGGCTTGATGTTGAGAATGCTACAATCTTCTTGATGTCATTTTGGGTTAGGGCACAAGTAGCAGTAAATAGGGTAGTTAGAGCCCCTAGGCATAAGCATGTGGTTAGGGCTGTCTGGTTGTTTTGTAGGAGGGGGCTGAGTCGCACGAGAAGAAAAATTCCTGCAACAACCATAGTGCTGGAGTGCAGGAGTGCAGAAACAGGGGTAGGGCCTTCCATAGCTGACGGTAGTCAGGGGTGAAGTCCAAATTGGGCTGACTTTCCTGTTGCAGCTACAATTAAGCCTAACAAGGGGTATGTTAGGTCCATGCTTTGGGCTCCGGCAAAAACTTGTTGAAGTTCTCAGGAGTTGATGTTTGTGGCCATTCATGCCATAGAAAAAATGAGGCCGATGTCTCCTACTCGGTTGTAGACCACTGCTTGTAGGGCAGCTGTATTGGCATCAGCTCGCCCGTATCACCAGCCGATAAGTAAAAATGACATAATTCCTACTCCCTCCCAACCGATGAAAAGCTGAAATATGTTATTCGCTGTCACTAGGATAATTATGGCAATTAGAAAGACAAGAAGGTATTTAAAGAAACGGTTTATATTGGGGTCGGAGTGTATATATCAGGAGGCAAACTCCAAGATTGACCAGGTTACGTATAGTGCAATAGGGGTGAAGATAATAGAGTAAAAGTCAAACTTGAAGCTTAGATTAACATCAAATACCAGGGTGTTGGTTCAACTTCATGTAGTGGTAATTGTTTCCGCGCCTTCGTTTAAGAATAGGAAAAGGGGGAGGAGGCTAGTAAAGAAAGCTAGTTTAACTGCGGTTTTTACATGAGATAGGGCCCATTCATTGTCACGTGGCTGGGGGTTAAGGGAGGTAAGTACAGGAAAAATCAGGAGAGAAAATATAATGATGAGGCTGGAAGTTAATATAAGAGGGGTGGTGTGCATAGCTACTACTTGGATTTGCACCAAGAGTTTTTGGTTCCTAAGACCAACGGATGAGCTGTTATCCTTTAGGAGCAGGGTGCGAGTGAGCCTTAGAATTTAACTAGGGAAGCGGAGATTAGCAGTCTCCGGTGCTACACGCCTCTCTCGGTGGGTAAGAGGATTCTAACCTCTGTCTTTAGAATCACAATCTAAGGCTTTTGTTAAACTATACCTACATATTGTCCACCCTCAGACTAGCTCCGGCTTTAAGACCAGGAGAAGGAGGGGTAGTAGGTGAAGGGCTATGATTAGGTGCTCTCGGGTATGTGAAGGCTCCAGGGTTAAGATATGAGGTGGGATTGGGCCTCGTTGAGTCATTAAGAATATGTAAAGAGAGTAGCTTGCAGTAATTAAGGTTCCAAGCCCCGTTAAAACCAAGGTTCACCATGATCAATTAAATAGGGAAGTAATAATCATCAGTTCTCCTATGAGGTTGGGGAGTGGGGGTAAAGCCAGGTTTGCAAGGCTGGCAATGAATCATCAGGCCGTCATCAGAGGAAGCGCTATTTGTAGGCCTCGGGCTAGAAGTATGGTGCGGCTATGGGTTCGTTCATAGTTTGTGTTTGCCAGGCAGAAAAGGGCAGAAGAGGTGAGGCCATGGGCAATTATTAGAATTAGGGCCCCTGCAAATCCCCAGGGAGTTTGAATAAGAATCCCGCCTACTACGAGGCCCATGTGGCTGACGGAAGAATAGGCGATGAGAGACTTCAGGTCTGTTTGGCGTAAGCAGATTGAGCCAGTTATAATAACCCCTCAAAGTGCAAAAATAATAAAGGGGTAGCTTAGTTCTTTTGAGAGTGGGTCTAGTATTACTATTATTCGTATTATGCCATACCCGCCTAGCTTTAGAAGTACTGCTGCTAGCACCATTGACCCTGCAACGGGTGCTTCAACGTGTGCTTTAGGGAGTCAGAGATGGACGCCATAAAGAGGCATTTTTACAAGAAAGGCTAGGAGGCAGCCTGCCCACCAGATTTTATCGCTGTATGTCAGGAGGTTCAGGGGGTTTGAGTATTGAATGGTTAACAAGGATAAAGTGCCTGTGGAATTTTGAAGTAGTAAGAGGGCAACTAGCAGTGGCAGGGACCCAGCGAGAGTGTAGAACAAGAAGTAAACCCCTGCGTTAAGCCGTTCCGTTTGATTCCCTCACCGGGTAATGATAATCAAGGTTGGGATAAGAGTGGCTTCAAACATAACGTAAAACATTAGAATCTCAGTTGCACTGAAGGCCAGGATTAGGAAAATTTGAAGAGATACCAAGAGTGTGATGTATATGCGTTGACGACTTAGTGGTTCTAAGGTTGTGTGTTTTTGGCTTGCTAGAATTATTAGGGGCAGAAGTCAACATGTAAGGACTAAGAGAGGGGTTGACAGAGGGTCAGTGGCCATAAGCGGGCTTAGGCTTGTTCAACCTGTCTCGAAAGCATTTTTTAGTCATGTTAGGCTGAGAGTAGCAATGAAAAGACTGTGCAGTAAGGTGGTAGGCCAAAGTCATTTGCTAGGTGATAATCAGGTGGTGGGGACTAATATTAGGGTTGGAATAAGAATTTTTAACATTGTAGCAGATTAAGGCTTTGTAGGCGGTCTGTGCCGTGTGTGCGGGCTGTCGCTACTAGTAGGGCAAGGCCCGCGCTTGCTTCACAGGCGGAGAAAGCAAGTAGGAGTATGGGTGCTGTTGAAAAACTTGTTGAGTCTAGTTGCAGGGTTCAGAGGGAGAGCGCGATAAATAGTGACAGTATCATGCCCTCTAAACATAGAAGAGCAGAGAGCAGGTGGGTGCGATGAAATGCTAGACCTGTAAGCCCTAACATGAAGGCTGATGAGAAAGCAAAGTGTGTAGGAGTCATCAGATATTTATGGACTTTAACCATAAGTTTTTGAGCCGAAATCAAATGTTTTTCTTAAACTAAAAATCTATTCGGCCCACTCGAGCCCTCCTTGGAGTCACTCATAAATCAGGCCTAGGGTTAGTAGTGCTAATACAGCAGTAGCTCAAATAACTGTTGTTAGGGGAGATGCTAGTTGGTCGCCTCAAGGGAGCGGGAGAAGTAGGGCGATCTCTAGGTCAAAAAGCAGGAATAAAATAGCTACTAAAAAGAATCGCATTGAAAAGGGAAGTCGGGCGGACCCTAGGGGGTCAAAGCCACATTCGTAGGGGGAAAGCTTTTCATGATCGGGGGTTATCTGGGGAAGCCAGAAAGATACAATGGCTAGAACGATGGAGAGCGCAGCAGTAATAGTTAGTACTGATGTAATTAGGTTCATTATCTTTCCTTGGGTTTTAACCAAGACCGGGTGATTGGAAGTCACTTATACTTGTTGATACTAGAAAGATTAAGAGCCTCATCAGTAGATTGAGATATACAGGAAAAGTCATACTACGTCTACGAAATGTCAGTATCAGGCAGCTGCTTCAAATCCGAAGTGATGTTCTGAGGTAAAGTGGTATTGAATCTGTCGGAGTAGGCAGACAGCTAAAAAAGTTGAGCCAATAATGACATGGAGTCCGTGAAATCCTGTTGCCACAAAGAAAGTTGAGCCGTAGACCCCGTCTGCAATTGTAAAGGGGGCTTCATAGTACTCTATTGCTTGAAGGAATGTAAAATAGAACCCCAAAAGGATAGTAAGGGTGAGTGAATGGATAGCCTGTTTTCGTTCTCCTTCTATGATACTATGGTGAGCTCATGTTACTGTGACGCCTGAGGCTAGTAGAACGGCTGTGTTGAGGAGGGGGACTTCGAAAGGGTCTAGGGTAGTAATGCCGGTAGGGGGCCAGCAGCCTCCCAGCTCAGGGGTGGGGGCAAGGCTTGAGTGGTAAAAAGCTCAGAAGAACCCCAGGAAAAAGAAAACTTCGGAAGTAATAAACAAGATTATACCGTATCGCAGGCCTTTTTGAACAGGGGGTGTGTGATGCCCCTGGAATGTCCCTTCTCGTACGATGTCTCGTCATCATTGGTATATTGTTAGTAACAGCAGGATTGTCCCCAGGCTTATAAGGGTGGTGGAGTGAAAGTGAAACCAGGTTGCGAGACCTGACGTTATTAGTAGGGCAGCAATTGCCCCTGTTAGTGGTCATGGGCTTGGGTCTACTATATGGTATGGGTGTGCTTGATGGGCCATTAGACGTTTTCTTCTAAATAAAGTGTTAATAACAGTACAAAGACATAAGCTTGAATTATAGCTACAGCGACTTCTAGTAGAGTGAGTAGTACAAGGATTGTGCTTGTTAAAATAGCTACTGTTGGTATTATAGGTAGGAGAACGAATGCGGCTGTCGCGATTAGCTGAATTAAGAGGTGGCCGGCTGTTAAGTTAGCTGTTAATCGAACTCCTAAGGCTAATGGTCGAATAAATAAGCTAATAGTTTCGATAATGATAAGGACAGGGATTAAAAGAGTTGGGGTGCCTTCGGGTAGCAGGTGCCCTAGAGACTGAGTTGGTTGATTTCGTATACCAATAATTACTGTGGCAAGTCATAAGGGAACGGCGAACCCGAGATTAAGAGAGAGTTGGGTTGTAGGGGTGAAGGTATAAGGAAGGAGGCCAAGCATATTAAGTGTGATAAGGAAAAGTATTAGGGATGCTAGTAGAGCGGCTCATTTATGCCCGCCGATGTTTAAAGGCATGAGAATTTGGTTTGTAAAGCGATTAATAAATCAGGCCTGGGAAGTTAATAGCCGGTTGTTTAACCACCGGGCTGAGGGGGTTGGATAAAGAATTCATGGTAAGATTAAGGCCAGACCCATTAGGGGAATGCCTAGGTATACAGGGGTTATAAACTGGTCGAAAAAGCTTAGTGTCATGGTCAGGATCAGGCTTCTGTTTTTGGTTTCTCAGTGCTTTGAAGAGTGGGCTCATTAGGGTAGCTGTGAGCTATAACTTTAGTGGGAATAATGACAAGAAAAATAAGTCAGGATGCAATTAAGATTGGGAATCAAGGAGCGGGGTTAAGCTGTGGCATGTTCACTAGGGGTGGTTGGGAGGCACCAATCTTTAGCTTAAAAGGCTAACGCTATGCCCTGTTTAGCTTCTTAGTGAGGCGTCTTCAAGTATACGAGAGGATCAGTTTTCGAAGTGTTCAAGGGGGACGGCTTCTACTACGATGGGCATAAAGCTGTGATTGGCCCCACAAATTTCAGAGCATTGGCCATAGAAAACTCCGGGGCGAGATGCAATAAAGGCTGTTTGGTTTAGACGTCCTGGGACTGCGTCTATTTTAACCCCTAGAGCTGGAACTGCCCATGAATGGAGGACGTCGTCAGCGGAGACTAGAACACGGATGGGGGATTCAACAGGGATAACTATTCGATGGTCAGCTTCTAAGAGTCGGAACTGGCCGGGCGTTAGATCTTGGGTAGGGATTATGTATGAATCAAAGCCCAGGTCTTCGTAGTCAGTGTATTCATAGCTTCAGTATCATTGGTGCCCGACAGCTTTAATAGTCAGAAGGGGGTTGTTGACTTCGTCTATTAAGTAGAGGATGCGCAGGGAGGGGAGGGCGATGAGGATAAGAATAATAGCAGGAAGAATTGTTCAGATAATTTCGATCTCCTGAGAATCTAAAATATATTTGTTAGTTAGTTTAGTAGAAACTATTGCCACAATAATGTATAAAACAAGAGTACTAATTAAGAATACAATTATAAGAGCATGGTCGTGGAAATGAAGAAGTTCTTCTATAACGGGGGAGGCTGCGTCTTGAAAACCTAGTTGGGAAGGATGTGCCATTATGTAACACAAAACACGCGGGGGTTTAACCCACTATTTCGCCTTGACAAGACGATGTAATAACTGTTTTACTAGTGTTTTATAAGAAAGTGACAGATCGGTAATGTGTTTGGCTTGAAACCAAACTAAGGGGGTTCAATTCCTCCCTTTCTCGTTAGTTAGCTTGAACTTGAACAAAGGCAGGCTCTTCAAATGTGTGATAAGGAGGGGGGCAGCCGTGCAACCATTCAACGTTTGTTGAGGTTAGTTCTACTGCGAGAACTTCCCGTTTGGCAGCAAAGGCTTCTCAGATAATAAACAAGAACATAATAACTGCGACTAAAGAAATTAGTGAGCCAATGGAAGACACAGTGTTTCAAAGAGTGTAGGCATCTGGGTAGTCGGAGTATCGTCGAGGTATCCCGGCAAGCCCAAGGAAATGTTGTGGAAAAAAAGTTAAATTTACCCCGACGAATATGATGCCGAAGTGAATTTTGGTTCAAGTGCTGTGCAGTGTATACCCTGAGAATAGGGGGAATCAGTGAACAAATGCGGCTACGATTGCAAATACGGCTCCTATGGATAGAACATAGTGGAAGTGGGCAACTACATAGTATGTGTCATGTAGGACGATGTCTAAAGAAGAATTTGCGAGGACAATCCCGGTCAGTCCGCCCACGGTGAATAAAAAGATGAAGCCTAGTGCTCAAAGAAGGGGGGTCTCCCATTTAATTGATCCTCCATGCAGAGTGGCTAGCCAGCTAAATACTTTTACCCCTGTAGGGATGGCAATAATTATTGTGGCTGAGGTAAAATAGGCTCGAGTGTCTACATCCATGCCCACGGTAAATATGTGATGGGCTCAGACAATAAACCCTAGAAGCCCAATAGCCATTATAGCTCAGACCATGCCCATGTAACCAAAAGGCTCTTTTTTGCCTGAGTAGTAGGCAACGATGTGCGAGATTATTCCAAAGCCGGGAAGAATGAGAATGTAGACCTCAGGGTGGCCGAAGAACCAGAATAAGTGTTGGTACAGAATAGGATCCCCTCCTCCTGCAGGGTCAAAGAAAGTGGTATTTAAATTACGGTCTGTTAAGAGCATAGTAATTCCAGCAGCTAGGACCGGTAAAGAGAGAAGAAGTAGGACGGCAGTAATAAGGACTGCCCACACAAATAGGGGTGTTTGATATTGTGAAATGGCAGGAGGTTTCATATTAATAATTGTTGTAATAAAATTAATTGCGCCAAGGATTGATGAGATACCTGCTAAGTGAAGAGAAAAGATAGTAAGGTCTACGGATGCTCCAGCATGTGCTAAGTTGCCCGCTAGGGGCGGGTAAACGGTTCAACCTGTTCCAGCTCCAGCTTCTACCCCTGAGGATGCTAACAAGAGTAAAAAAGAAGGGGGCAGGAGTCAAAAGCTTATGTTGTTTATTCGGGGAAATGCCATGTCTGGGGCCCCGATCATTAAAGGGATAAGTCAGTTTCCGAAACCCCCAATCATAATTGGTATTACTATAAAGAAAATTATAACGAAGGCATGTGCAGTAACGATGACGTTATAGATTTGATCATCTCCTAATAGGGCCCCTGGTTGACTTAGTTCTGCCCGGATTAATAGGCTTAGGGCTGTGCCTACTATACCGGCTCAAGCACCGAATACTAAATAAAGGGTGCCAATGTCTTTGTGATTGGTCGAGAAAAATCAGCGTGTGATGGCCACAGGTAGGATGGCTGAGTTTTAAGCGGTGGATTGTAGCCCCATAGACAGAGGTTCGATTCCTCTTCTTACCAAGCCCTGAGGTGTACTAACATATAAGATTGCAAATCTTGAGAAGCAAATGAAAGTTTGCCGGGGCTTTCCCCGCCTTTTTTTTTAAGGCGGGGAAAGTAGATGGATGCTCGCTGGTTTGAGCGCTTAGCTGTTAACTAAGAGTTTGCAGGATCGAGGCCTGCCTATCTAGTAAGGCTTTATCTTAATTAAAGTGTCTGTTTTGCATGCAGGAGATGTGGGGTAATATCCCGCAAGTCTTATCAGGGACTGAAAGATTCTCACTTCCGCTTAGGGCTTTGAAGGCCCTTGGTCTAGTAGTTAGCCTAAGTCTCTTATTGTGTGAGAGCTGCATTTAGGGCGGGCAGTAGTGGGAGGAGGCCTAGGGCTAGTACGGTTGAGGCAGCTATTGGTAGCGTTGTTTGCGTTTGTGCAAGTCGTCAGGGGGCAGTTCCTACTGAGCTATTGGGTGACATTGTTAAGGTCATTGCGTAAGAAAGGCGGAGATAGAAGTAAAGACTTAGAAGTGCGCTTAAGGCTGCTACGGTTGCCAAAAGAGACATGTCCTGTTTTGTGAGTTCTTGCAGGATTAGTCATTTAGGTATAAACCCTGTGAGGGGTGGGAGGCCCCCTAGGGATAGAAGGACAAGCGGGGTAAGAGATGTAAGTGCAGGAGCTTTCGCTCAAGAGGTGGCGAGGGCATTAATACTTGTTGAATTATTTAGTTTGAAGATTAAGAAGGCTGAGAATGTTATGATGAAGTAGGTTAATAGTGTTAGGAGGGTTAGCGACGGGAAAAAGGGTAAAATCATAATCATTCAGCCTAGGTGGGCAATTGAGGAGTAAGCTAAGATCTTTCGTAGCTGGGTCTGATTCAAGCCTCCTCATCCCCCAACTAGTGTGGAGGCAAGCCCTAGAATCACTAGGAGTGTAGAGTTGGTATAGGGTATTTGGGTCAATAGGGCAAAGGGGGCCAATTTTTGTCATGTGGACAGAACTAGACCAGTAGTCAGGTTGAGGCCTTGAAGTACCTCCGGTAATCATGCATGAACGGGGGCTAGTCCTAGCTTTAGTGCTAAGGCAAGGGTTACCAGGCTAACAGAGAGGGGGTGTGTTAGGTGTTGGAGGTTTCACTCCCCTGTTAGCCATGCGTTGGTGGTGGTCGCAAACAACAGTATGGAGGCTGCAGTGGCTTGGGTAAGAAAATATTTAGTAGTGGCCTCTACTGCTCGAGGGTGATGGTGCTGTGCTATAAGGGGGAGGATGGCTAGTGTATTAATTTCGAGGCCTATTCAGGCAAGGAGCCAGTGGGAGCTGGAAAAAGTAATTAAAGTGCCCAGGCCCAGTCCAAAGAGAAGGGCGGATAAGATATAAGGATTCATTAGTAAAGGAAGGGGTTTAACCAACATGTTTGGGGTATGGGCCCAAAAGCTTATTTAGCTGACTTTACTAGAAAGTGGTGTAGTGGAAGCACCGAGAGTTTTGATCTCTCCAGGTTGGGTTCAAATCCCTTCTTTCTAAGGAGGTGGAGGGACTCTAACCCTCATATTTCACTCTATCAAAGTGGCCCTTTGCTTCAGGCACAGCTCCATTAAACCTGAGGTGGCAGACCCGCGAGAGCAATTGGAAGGGCTAGATGTCAGATAACAAGGGCTAGTGTAAGTGGGAGGAAGTTTTTTCAAATTAGATGTATCAACTGATCATAGCGGAATCGGGGGTAAGAAGCTCGTACTCAAAGGAAAATAACTGACAGTATTGCCGCTTTCGTTATTAAGTTTATAGCAGTGAGTTCAGGCAGGGAGGGGATGTGAGAGGCTCCTAAGAATAGAATGGTTGATAGTGCATTTATAAGTAGGATATTAGCATACTCAGCTAAGAAGAATAGAGCAAATGGGCCTCCTGCGTATTCTACATTAAAGCCTGATACAAGCTCTGATTCCCCCTCAGTTAGGTCAAAGGGGGCGCGATTAGTTTCTGCTAATGTAGAAATATACCACATGGCTGCTAAGGGCCAAGCAGGGACAACCAGCCAAACGCTTTCCTGGGTAATATTGAATGTTTGGAGTGTAAAACCCCCGGATAAGATAATTACACTGAGAAGGATGAGACCTAGGCTAACTTCATAGGAGATAGTTTGGGCTACGGCTCGGAGAGCCCCGATCAGGGCATATTTTGAATTGGAGGCTCAACCAGAGCCTAAAATAGAATAAACTGCCAGGCTAGAGAGGGCTAAGATAAACAGAACCCCTAAGTTCAAGTCAAGAACTGGATACGGCAGGGGTATGGGGGCTCAGAGAGTAAGTGCGAGGGTTAAGGCTAGCATAGGGGCAAGTAGGAAAAGAAGGGGGGAAGAAGTGGAAGGGCGGACTGGCTCCTTAGTGAAAAGTTTTACTCCGTCTGCAATTGGCTGTAGTAAGCCGTAGGGGCCTACGATGTTTGGACCCTTACGCAGTTGTATATAGCCTAATACCTTACGTTCAAGAAGGGTTAAAAATGCGACGGCTAGTAGAACGGGGACGATGTAGGCAAGGGGGTTGAGAACGTGGATTATAAGTACAGAAATCATAGTTAAGGAGAGGACTTGAACCTCTGTTGAAAGGGCTTAGGTCTTTTGCAATAACCGGGCTCTGCCACCCTAACATGTCGTTATTTTCGACAAGGGGAATATGTCCTCTTGCCTAATTTAGTTTCCTTCATCAGGTGGGGGTAAGGCGTTTTTATAAAATTGGCCTTTTCTTTTCGGTCCTTTCGTACTAGAAAAGAACATGTCATAGATAGAAACTGACCTGGATTACTCCGGTCTGAACTCAGATCACGTAGGACTTTAATCGTTGAACAAACGAACCCTTAATAGCGGCTGCACCATTAGGATGTCCTGATCCAACATCGAGGTCGTAAACCCCCTTGTCGATATGGGCTCTAAAAGGGGATTGCGCTGTTATCCCTAGGGTAACTCGGTTCGTTGATCGGTGTTACCGGATCTTTAGGTCAGAAGTTCTGTTCACTAGAGCTGTCACTCTTGGGTGAAGTAATTGTATTACTATTCCACGTGGAGGTTATTTATTTCTCCGCGGTCGCCCCAACCAAAGATATAAGAACAGGGTTCATTATGTTTAGCCCCTTGTCAGGGGGTTCTTAACGTGAGCTATTCTATTATCTAAAGCTCCATAGGGTCTTCTCGTCTTATGGGTTAAGCCCCGCTTCTGCACGGGGAGATCAATTTCATTGACTTGAGAAAGGAGACAGTTAAGCCCTCGTTTTGCCATTCATACAGGTCTACATTTAATAGACAAGTGATTTCGCTACCTTTGCACGGTCAAAATACCGCGGCCGTTAAACTGAGTGTCACAGGGCAGGCAGGACCTCTTATGTATAATAAACAAGAGGCGATGTTTTTGGTAAACAGGCGAGGCTTTAAATATTTGCCGAGTTCCTTCTCTCTCTTTTAGTCTTTCCTTAGGGGCACACCTGTGTTGGGGTAACGGTCATTTGTGAGGTTTTTTCTAGTTCTTTATTTTTTACTCATTACCCTCTTTGTTTGGGGCCGTTAAGGTTCGATGGGTTGTCCGTTTCGATTTACACGTGTGCGTGGAGAGAGACTTGTCTCTCTTATTACTCATATTAGCATTATCACTTCTATAAAAATAGAAAGGCCTAGTAAGGCTAGGGGAGTAAGATTAATTATCAGTATCTTAGGCTAAATTTATACTTGAGCTTTAACGCTTTCTTCAGAGATGGCTGCTTTTAGGCCCACTCGGGTATATTACCTTAAAAATTATGATCTTTATCCTCCTATAAAAGTTGTATCATTTTTCAAAGGGGCTGTACCCCCTTTGAATAACTCCCTAGATTTCTTTATATTTGCGTAGGCTACAGCAGTAGAAACAAAAAAGTCTAGGGGCTGAACTTCTATTCAACTCTTAGGCAACCAGCTATAACTAAGTTCGGTAGGTCTGTCACCTCTACTCAAAGTTCATCCCACTCTTTTGCCACAGAGACGGGTTGGCCCTATTTATAGGCTGCCTTGGAGTAGCTCACTTAGTTTCGGGTAATAAACTACAGTACACTTCGCTTAAGTTACACTAGCTAAATCATGATGCAAAAGGTACGAGTTTTCATCTCTGCTTTTCTAAGCTTTACTGGTTTATTTCACTTCTCTTTCAGCAGTCCCTTGCGGTACTTTCTCTATTGCTCCATAGTCCTTTTTCTGTCGCCCGTACTAAAGGGGTTAAATGGTTTGTTTATCTTTATTAAGTTTATTAGGGGTTATTAATAGTTTTGCGTTGGTTTCGTTTTGGGGGGCTAGCTTTTAGGCTTCAGAATAACTTGATTTGCACAAGTAACTTCTCAGTGTAAGGGAGACGCTTTCCTAATTTAGCTATACTCTGATTATTCCAAGCGCACCTTCCGGTACACTTACCATGTTACGACTTGCCTCCCCTTTATTAGTGGCGTTTATTAGTTATTTACAGAAAGTTTTTAGGGGAGAGTGACGGGCGGTGTGTGCGCGCTTCAGGGCCAATTTCAGCAGAACGCTCTATTTTCTGCTTACTACTAAATCCTCCTTCAAAAATGCGTTTCAGCATACAATTCGTATTTCCTTATATAAGGAAATGTAGCCCATTTCTTCCCTCTCCATACGCTACACCTCGACCTGACGTTCTGGGTTATACTAGTTTTGCTTACTATTAGTCCTTCACAGGGTAAGCTGACGACGGCGGTATATAGGCGGGGAAAGCAAGGAGAGGTGAGGTTAGACGGGGATTATCGGTTCTAGAACAGGCTCCTCTAGGTGGATCTAAAGCACCGCCAAGTCCTTTGGGTTTTAAGCTGGTGCTCGTAGTACCCGGGCGGGTAGTGGTTGTAGTACACTACCAATGTTTAGGGCTATGCATAGTGGGGTATCTAATCCCAGTTTGTTCCATAGCTTTCGTGGGTTCAAACATTTAAGACCACCTTCGTAGCTGGGCTTCTAACTTTTGAATACGTATAACAGTGCTAAAAGTATTCGGTCTTAGTTATTGTTTATTTTAACCACGCTTTACGCCGAGATCTATCAACTTGGGCCTCTCGTATAACCGCGGTGGCTGGCACGAGTTTTACCGGCCCTAAATAACTTTAACTAAGTCAAGTTTTCACTTATGGCTTAATGTTTATTACTGCTGAACTCCCTTGAGGGTGTGGCTAAGCAAGGTGTCGTGGGCTATTTAATGTGCCTGATACCAGCTCCTTGTTCCCAGGCAGGGAACTGTTAGGGCATTCTCACAGGGGCGCGGATACTTGCATGTATAAATTTGGTTAAAGTTGATAGTAAAGTCAGGACCAAGCCTTTGTGTCTACGGAGCTTTCTAGGGCTCATCTTAACATCTTCAGTGTTATGCTTTGAGTTAAGCTACGTTAAC